TAAAATTGATTACTGTTCCTATACAGTTGAAACTATCTATGGGGCATTAGGTATCAAAATTTGGATATTTGTAGACGAGTAATAATAAGCCTTTATTTGATATTTGATTTATCTTTAGGTCCAATTATAGAAGAAAAAATTCTTTCATTCTTTTTTTTGTCTGTTAACTCAAAACAAAAAAAAAAATAATTCTATAAGGTTGAATAAAAATTACATTAATCATTTGATTCGATATAATTGCTATGCTTAGTGTGTGATTCGTTGGTTTTTTTAGGGTTATAGTCAAAAAAAAAAGACCAGCCCATAGTATGAACTAATAACCAACTCATCGTTTCGCATTATCTGGATAATAAAGAACCAGTCGAGATATGATATATTGGTCATATCATTGTAGCAACTGAAATGTTTTTTATAAAAAAAACCAATTTGATTATGAGTTGTGAAAAAATAACAATATAAAGTAAAGTATGTGGATAAATGGAACGGTGAGAGAAAGAGAGAAAAAAAATAAAAAATTAATGATATATAATATAGAATTCCTAATATGTAAGGTCAATAATTCATCTCATAAAGCATTAATACTAATTGATCCCTAATTAAACAAAATTGTTCTATAACAATAAAAAAATAAAGAGCCCCGAGTCAATAAAGACTAAGAGGATTGACTCAAGAAAAAATTTAATATAAGGGCTCCGTTGTAGAAGTTAGACCTAACCATTAATCGCGAAGCGATGAGAACGACAGAACCCGTGATTGCATAAGATTCTATTGAAAACGAATCCTAATGATTCATTGGGTAGGATGGCGGAACGAACTAGGACCCAATTCATTTATTATGAAAAGTCATGTCATGAACTAATCCTATAAAACTGAATATAATATTAAATAGAGTAAATATTCGCCCGCGAAAATTTTTATTTTTCGGATTTAAAAATTGCAGTCGATCCAATATGCTAATAAAAGGAAAAACAAAATAAAGATTCGTTAAACCTTATAATTATAATAAAACGAATTTTATATAAATCTAAATCGAATGAATTTTTAGTTATATCTCAAAAAAAGGATAGACAAATTTCTAATAGATTTTCAAATACTCTTTTGATTTAATATATTTTATTTTTTTTTTCAATATATTATTTATTAAATAGAAAATAGATAATAAATAGATAAATATTATCTTAGAATCCTTTCATTCGCGAGGAGCTGGATGAGACGAAACTATCATGTCCAGTTCTGTAGTAGAGATGGAAGTAATAAATAACCATCAACTATAACCCCAAAAGAACCCGATTCCGTAAACACCATAGAGGAAGAATGAAAGGAATATCTTATCGAGGTAATTGTATTTGCTTCGGTAGATATGCCCTTCAAGCGCTTGAACCCGCTTGGATTACATCTAGACAAATAGAAGCAGGACGAAGAGGAATGACACGAAATGCACGCCGCGGCGGAAAAATATGGGTACGCATATTTCCAGACAAACCAGTTACAGTAAGACCTACAGAAACACGTATGGGTTCAGGAAAAGGATCTCCCGAATATTGGGTAGCTGTCGTTAAACCAGGGAGAATACTTTATGAAATGAGCGGAGTACCAGAAAATATAGCCAGAAAGGCTATTTCAATAGCGGCATCAAAAATGCCTATACGAACTCAATTCATTATTTCAGGATAGGAATGTAGAACCAAAAGAAAGAGGTTTTTCGGACGAAAAAAAACAATTGCAGGTTTATTTTTTTCTTTTGAAAAAACAATATTTCTTTTTTTTTTACGTCGCCTTTTGCATTGTTTGCATTGAAAGAACAGATAAAAATGATATGATTCAACCTCAAACCCATTTGAATGTAGCGGATAACAGCGGAGCCAGAAAATTGATGTGTATTCGAATTATAGGAGCCAGTAATCGACGATATGCTCAAATTGGTGACGTTGTTGTTGCTGTAATCAAGGAAGCAATACCAAATACGCCACTAGAAAGATCAGAAGTGATCAGAGCCGTAATTGTACGTACTTGTAAAGAACTCAAACGCAACAATGGTATGATAATACGATATGATGACAATGCTGCGGTTGTTATTGATCAAGAAGGTAATCCAAAAGGAACTCGAATTTTTGGGGCAATTGCCCGGGAATTAAGACAGTTAAATTTCACTAAAATAGTTTCATTAGCACCTGAAGTATTATAAGATGAGGCCATAATACAGTTTTACTGTTTATATTATAGTATTTGTTTATATTATAGTATTTGAATGAACTTGATTAATTAGTATTAGTAGATTGGTTGTGTCGCACGTATATGCCCTTAATAATTCAGAAATAATTCCAAAAGAGCATGTTGATTATATCAAAATTCGGGGACAACAAAAATCTTAGTTTATTATGAGTAAAGACACTATTGCTAACCTACTAACCTATATACGAAATGCTGACATGAATAAAAAAAGAACAGTTCGAATACCATATACTAACATCACTGAAAGCATTGTTAAAATCCTTTTACGAGAAGGTTTTATTGAAAAGACGAGGAAACATCAGGAAAGCAACAAATATTTTTTAGTTTTAACCCTACGACATAGAAGAAATAGGAAAGGGCCAGATAGAACTATTTTAAATTTAAAGCGGATCAGTCGACCTGGTCTACGAATCTATTCTAACTATCAACGAATCCCGAAAATTTTAGGCGGGATGGGGATTGTAATTCTTTCTACTTCTCAGGGTATAATGGCAGACAGAGAGGCTCGACTAGAAGGAATCGGTGGAGAAATTTTGTGCTATATATGGTAGGTAATCTTTATGATATCCGAATTATATACAGAACTTTCATATTTGTGAAACAAGAGTAAAAGGTGGGTTTATACTATTTTGTCCCCCACATTAGTTGATACCTCAAGCGAAAGAACAAAAATAGGTTCATTTCGGTTTAATTTCTGAATCACTTCCCAACGATATACTCTTGGTTTGGTTCGGTTAGATAATGAAAATCTGACTCTACATTATGTTTCAAAAAGGATTCGACATAATTTTTTTATACATCTACTACCAGTAAATAGAGTCAAAATTGAGTAAAGTCATTATGATTCAACCGGGGGACGTATAATTTATCGACTCTGAAACAAAGATTAGAATGATTAGTGATTATGAGGTTTTCTCAATTTCAACATTCATTTCATGGAGATCGAATACAATTCGAAATTAAAATTAAAAATTTCAAGAAACTTATTTTCTTCCAATAAAATAAAGAGATTCAGAATTAAGTTAAGGAATAACAAATATGAAAATAAGAGCCTCCGTCCGTAAAATTTGTGAAAAATGTCGACTGATCCGTAGGCGAGGTCGAATTATAGTAATTTGTTTCAACCCCAGACATAAACAAAGACAAGGATAATTTTTAGAAAAAAAGGGGAGTCTCTATAAATCTAAAGTACCCCAACGTCCAAATAAATAAAAAAAAAAAAACAAAGGATCTGTTTTGACATGAAATGGATATATCCATATATCTCTGACTTAAATTTATGAGATGATAAAAAATGGCAAAACCTATACCAAGAATTGGTTCACATAAGAATAGACATATGGGTTCACGTAAAAATACGCGTAGAATACCAAAGGGAGTTATTCATGTTCAAGCAAGTTTCAACAATACTATTGTAACTGTTACAGATGTACGTGGGCGGGTAATTTCGTGGTCCTCCGCCGGTACTTGTGGATTCAAGGGTACAAGAAGAGGGACACCGTTTGCCGCTCAAACCGCAGCAGGAAACGCAATTCGAACAGTAGTAGATCAAGGTATGCAACGAGCAGAAGTCATGATAAAAGGCCCGGGTCTCGGAAGAGATGCGGCATTAAGGGCTATTCGTAGAAGTGGTATACTATTAAGTTTCATACGAGATGTAACTCCTATGCCACATAACGGCTGCAGGTCCCCTAAAAAAAGGCGTGTATAAAAATAAACATTGAAGATATTTCAAGAGAAATAAATAATTCAATGATTTGATCAAATAAAATTACTATGGTTCAAGAGAAAATAATAGTATCTACTCGGCCACTACAGTGGAAGTGTGTGGAATCAAGAGCAGACAGTAAGCGTCTTTATTATGGACGCTTTCTTCTGACTCCACTTATGAGAGGACAAGCTGATACAATAGGCATTGCGATGCGAAGAGCTTTACTTGGAGAAATAGAAGGTACATGTATCACACGCGCAAAATCCGAGAAAATACCACATGAATATTCTACCATAGTGGGTATTCAAGAATCCGTACATGAAATTTTACTGAATTTGAAAGAAATTGTATTGAGAAGCAATCTGTATGGAACCCGTGATGCGTCCATTTGTGTCAAGGGGCCTGGATATGTAACTGCACACGATATCATCTTACCACCTTCCGTGGAAATCGTTGATAAGACACAGCATATAGCTAACTTAACAGAGCCAATTACTTTGTGTATTGAATTACAAATCGAGAGGAATCGCGGATATCGTATAAAAACACCAAATAATTTTCAAAGCGAAAGTTATCCTATAGATGCTGTATTCATGCCTGTTCGAAATGCAAATCATAGTATTCATTCTTATGTGAATGGAAATGAAAAACAAGAAATACTTTTTCTCGAAATATGGACAAATGGGAGTTTAACTCCTAAAGAAGCACTTCATGAGGCCTCCCGAAATTTGATTGATTTATTTATTCCCTTTTTACATGCAGAAGAAGAAAACTTCCATTTAGAAAACAATGAACCCAAAGGATATTTGCCCCTTTTTAATTTTCATGGTAGATTGGCTAAACCAAGGAAAACGAAAAAAGAAATAGCATTGAAATTTATTTTTATTGACCAATCAGAATTGCCCCCCAGGGTATATAATTGCCTCAAAAAGACTAATATCAATACATTATTAGACCTTTTGAATAACAGTCAAGAAGACCTTATGAAAATTAAAGATTTTCGCAGAGAAGATGTAAAACATATAGTGGACATTCTAGAAATATAAAACCTTTTCAC